ATATATGATATAGATAGATATGTTAGTTATTAAAAAAAATATAGATAGATATGTTATGATATGGATCTGAATTGTGTTATGTGACATCAATTCGTTATGTATGGATGAGATTCCAAGGTCCTGATTGCGTGCATCCAGTAGGAATTGAACCTACGACTTCGCCAATTATGAGTTGGGCGCTTTCACCACTCAGCCATGGATGCTTAACAGGGACCCTTGTCCACGGTGCCAATCCAATATAAAAAATAAGTCAAATGAAAATAACATAAAATCATTTAAATTAAAATAACATAAAAGAGGTCAAATGAAAATAACATAAAATCATTTAAATTAAAATAACATAAAATAAGTCAAATGAAAATAACATAAAATCATTTAAATTAAAATAACATAAAAGAAGAATCAAATGAAAATAACATAAAATCATTTAAATTAAAATAACATAAAAGAAGAATCAAATGAAAATAACATAAAATCATTTAAATTAAAATAACATAAAATAAGTCAAATGAAAATAACATAAAATCATTTAAATTAAAATAACATAAAAGAAGAATCAAAATCAAAATCAAAATGAGATGAAATCTCGGGGGTGAACCTAATGCAAAAAAGACAAATCAAGGTGCAAAAAAGACAAATCAAGTTCTGTATTTTCGAATTGAGAGAGATAATGAGAGAGATAAAGAATTCTCACTATTTCTTAGATTCGTGGACCCAATTCAATTCAGTGGGATCCTTTATTCACATTTTTTTCCACCAAGAACGTTTTCTAAAACTCTTTGACCCACGAATTTTTAGTATTCTACTTTCACGCAATTTCCAGGGTTCAACAAGCAATCGATCTTTCACGATCAGGGGAGTAATACTCTTTGTAGTAGCGGTACTTATATATCGTATTAACAATCGAAATATGGTCGAAAGAAAAAACCTATATTTGACAGGGTTTCTTCCTATACCTATGAATTCCACTGGACCCAGAAATGATCGATTGGAAGAAGCTGTTGGGTCTTCCAATATCAATAGGTTGATTGTTTCGCTCCTGTATCTTCCAAAAGGAAAAAAGATCTCTGAGAGTTCTTTCCTGAATCGGAAAGAGAGTACTGGGGTTCTCTCAATAACAAAGAGGAATTCTAGTTGTAAGATATCTAATGAAACCGTCGCCGAAATTGAGATCTTATTCAAAGAGAAAGATAGCAAATCTCTGGAGTTTCTTTTTGTATATTATATGGATGATGATTCGACCCACAAGGACCATGATTGGAAATTGGCTGATCCTATTTTATTGGAAAGATTAGCGAAAGACTGGATTTCTTATCTTATGTCTGCTTTTCGTGAAAAAAGACCAATTGAAGCGGGGGTTTTCTTCAAACAACATGAGCATGTTTCCCATCTCTTCTCGAGAAACAAGGGGGCTATCTCGTTGCAAAATTGTACTCAATTTCATATGTGGAAATTCCGCCAAGATCTCTTCCTTTTATTCCCTAGTTGGGGGAATAATCCGCCCGAATCGTATTTTTGGTTAGGCAATGTGTGGTTGGGAAAGAAGGATCGGTTTTTTAGCAAGGTACGGAATGTATGGTCAAATATTCAATATGATTCCACAAGGTCTAGTTTCGTTCAAGTAACGGATTCTAGCCAACTGAAAGGATCCTCTGATCAATCCAGAGATCATTTGGATTCCAATCATTTGGATTCCATTAGTAATGAGGATTCGGAATATCGCACATTGATCAATCAAAGAGAGATTCAACAACTAGAAGAAAGATCGATTCCCTGGGATCCTTCCTTTCTTCAAACGGAACGAAAAGAGATAGAATCAGACCGATTCCCGAAAAACCTTTCTGGATATTCCTCAATGTCCCAGCTATTCACGGAACGCGAGAAACCGATGATTAATCATCTGTTTCCGGAAGAAATGGAAGAATTTCTTGGGAATGCTACAAGATCCGTTCGTTCTTTTTTCTCTGATAGATGGTCAGAACTTCATCTGGGTTCGAATCCTACTGAGAGGTCCACTAGAGAGCAGAAATTGTTGAAGAAACATCTTTCTTTTGTCCGGCGATCAGAAAATAAAGAAATGATTCATTTATTCAAAATCATTACGTATTTACAAAATACTGTCTCAATTCATTCTATTTCATTAGATCCGGGATGTGATATGGTTCCGAAGGATGACCCGGATCTGGACAGTTCCAATAAGATTTCATTCTTTAACAAAAATCCATTTTTTGATTTCTTTCACCGATTCCATGAACGGAACAGGGGAGGATACGCGTTACACCACGATTTTGAATCAGAAGAGAGATTGCAAGAAATGGCAGATCTATTTACTCTATCAATAACCGAGCCGGATCTGGTGTATCATAAGGGATTTTCTTTTTCTATTGATTCGTACGGATTGGATCAAAAAAAATTCTTGAATGAGGTATTCAACACCGGGGCTGAATCGAAAAAGAAATCTTTATTGGTTCTGTCTCCTGTTCTTTTTCGTTATGAGGAGAATGAATATTTTTTTCGAAGGATCAGACAAAAACGGGTCTGGATCTCCTGCGGGAATGGTTTGGGAGATCTAAAGCAAAAAATGGTGGTATTTGCTAGCAATAACATAATGGAAGCAGTCAATCAATATAGATTGATCCGAAATCTGATTCAAATCCAATATAATAGGTACATAAGAAGTGTATTGAATCGATTCTTTTTAATGAATAGATCCGATCGCAACTTCGAATATGGAATTCAAAGGGATCAAAAAGGAAAGGATACTCTCAGTCATAGAACTCTAATGAAATATATGATCAAACAAGATTATGCATATATATACAAATGGTCCAATGGGAGCAAGAATTGCCAGGAACATTTGGAACATTTCCTTTCTGAGCAGAAAAGCTGTTTTCAAGTGCATTTTCAAGTGCAAAAGAGCCGTTTTCAAGTAATGTTTGATCAATTACGTATTTATACACGTATTCGTATTAATCAATTTTTGATGAATTATTCTGAGGTTTGCAAGAAATTCGAAAAAGATGTGTATAAGTTGCTTACTTTCTTTTTGCCCAAGTGGTCCAGGTCACTTCGTTTCTTTTTCCTTTTCCCCCAGTCACTTCGTTTTTTGGGCAAGTCACTTCGTTTTTTGGCCAAGTTGCTTTTCTTTTTGTCTAATTCACTTTCTTTTCCTTTTTCCTGTGTAAGTTTTGGGAATACCCCCATTCATAGGTCCGAAATCAACATCTATGAATTGAAAGGTCCGAATGATAAACTCTGCAATCAGTTGTTAGAATCGATAGGTTTTCAAATTGTTCATTTGAAAAAATTGAACCCCTTCTTACTGGCTGATGATGGTACTTCGAAATTCTTGATCAATGGAGGAACAATATCACCATTTTTGTTCAATAAGATACCAAAGCGGATGATTGACTCATTCCATACTAGAACTAATCGCAGGAAATCCTTTGATAACAAAGATTCCTATTTCTCAATGATATTCTACGATCAAGACAATTGGCTGAATCCCGGGAAACCATTTCACAGAAGTTCATTGATATCCTCTTTTTATAAAGCAAATCGACTTCGATTCTTGAATAATCCGCATCACTTCTGCTTCTATTGTAACAAAAGATTCCCTTTTTCTGTGGAAAAGGCTCGTAATAATAATTCATATTTTCTATATGGGCAATTTCTCAATATCTTGTTCCTTCGCAAGAAAAGATTTTCTTTGTGCGTTGGTAAAAAAAAACATGTTTTTGGGGGGAGAACTACTATTTCACCAATCGAGTCACAAGTATCTAACATATTCATACCTAACGATTTTCCACAAAGTGGTGACGAAAGGTATAACTTGGACAAATCTTTTCATTTTCTAAGTCGACCCGATCCATTCGTTCGTAGAGCTATTTATTCGATCGTAGACACTTCTGGAAACCCTCTAACAGAGGGACAAATTGTCAATTTTGAAAGAACTTATTGTCAACCTCTTTCAGATATGAATCTATCTGATTCAGAAGGAAAGAACCTTCATGAGTGTCCCAATTTCAATTCAAATATAGGTTTGATTCACATTCCATGTTCTGAGAAAGATTTCCCATCCGAAAAAAGGAAAAAACAGAGTCTTTGTCTAAAGAAATGCGTTGGGGTTCAGAAAGGGCGGATGTATACAACCTTTCAACGAGATAGTGCTTTTTCAATTCTCTCAAAAAAATGGAATCTATTCCAAACATATATGCCAAGCTTCTTTACTTCGACAGGGTACAAATATCTAAATTCGATATTTTTAGATACTTTTTCAGACCTATTGTCAATACTAAGTAGCAGTGTATCCATTTTTCATGATATTATGGGTATATCGTGGCGAATTCTTCAGACAAAATTGTGGAAGATGCAATTTTTTCTCAGAAGTGAGATCTCGAGTAAATGGTTACATAATCTTCTGTCCAAAGAAATGATTCATCGAAATAAAAAGAATAAGTCGTCGTTGATATCGACACATCTGAGATCGCCAAATGTTTGGGAATTCCTCTATTCAATCCTTTTCCTTGTTCTTGTTGCTGGATATCTCGTTCTTATACATCTTTTCTTTGTTTCCCAGACCTTTAGTGAGTTACAGACAGAGTTCGAAAAGGTCAAATCTTTGATGATTCCCTCATCAATGATTGAGATTGAGTTGCGAAAACTTCTAGATAAGTATCCTACGTCTGAACCGAATTCTTTCTGGTTAAAGAATCTCTTTCTATTTCCCATCAATCGAATCGCTTTTTCTATAAATACGAGACATCTAAGTCATACAAGTAAAGAGATCTATTCATTGATAAGAAAAAGAAAAAACGTGAACGGGGATTGGATTGATGATAAAATAGAATCCTGGGTCGCGAACAGTGATTCGATTCATGAGGAAGAAAGAAAATTCTTGGTTCAGCTCTCCGCCTTAACGACAGAAAAAAGAATTCTATTGAGTCTGACTCATAGTGATCATTTATCAAAGAATGACTCTGGTTATCAAATGATTGAACAACCGGGAGCAATTTACTTACGATACTTGGTTGACATTCATCAAAAGCATCTAATGAATTATGAGTTCAATATATCCTGTTTAGCAGAAAGACGGATATTCCTTGCTCATTATCAGACAATCACTTATTCACAAACTTCGTCTGGGGCTAATAGTTTTCATTTCCCATCTCATGGAAAACCTTTTTCGCTCCGCTTAGCCTTATCCCCCTCTAGGGGTATTTTAGTGATAGGTTCTATAGGAACTGGACGATCCTATTTGGTCAAATACCTAGCGACAAACTCCTATGTTCCTTTCATTACGGTATTTCTTAACAAGTTACTGGATAAGAAGCCTAAATTTATTGCTGATATCGATATTGATGATAGTGACAATATTGATGCTAGTGACGATATCGATATTGATGATAGTGACAATATTGATGCTAGTGACGATATCGATCGTGACCTTGATACGGAGCTGGAACTGCTAACTTGGATGAATGCGCTAACTATGGATAAGGAGATGATGGCGGAAATAAACCGATTGTCTATCACCCTTCAATTCGAATTAGCAAGAGCAATGTCTCCTTGCATAATATGGATCCCAAACATTCATGATCTGGATGTGAATGAGTCGAATTACTTATCCCTCGGTCTATTAGTGAACCATCTCTCCAGGGATTGTGAAAGATGTTCTACTAGAAATATTCTTGTTATTGCTTCGACTCATATTCCCCAAAAAGTGGATCCCGCTCTCATAGCTCCGAACAAATTCAATACGTGCATTAAGTTACGAAGGCTTCTTATTCCACAACAACGAAAGTACTTTTTCACTCTTTCATATACTAGGGGATTTCACTTGGAAAAGAAAATGTTCCATACTAACGGATTCGGGTCCATAACCATGGGGCCCAATGCACGAGATCTTGTAGCACTTACCAATGAGGTCCTATCGATTAGTATTACACAGAAGAAATCAATTATAGACACTAATACAATTAGATCCGCTCTTCATAGACAAACTTGGGATTTGCGATCCCAGGTAAGATCGGTTCAGGATCATGGGATCCTTTTCTATCAGATAGGAAGGGCTGTAGCACAAAATGTACTTCTAAGTAATTGTCCCATAGATCCTATATCTATCTATCTGAAGAAGAAATTATGTAACGAAGGGGATTCTTATTTGTACAAATGGTACTTCGAACTTGGAACGAGCATGAAGAAATTCACGATACTTCTTTATCTTTTGAGTTGTTCTGCCGGATCGGTCGCTCAAGATCTTTGGTCTTTACCCGGACCCGATGAAAAAAATGGGATCACTTCCTATGGACTCGTTGAGAATGATTCTGATCTAGTTCATGGCCTATTAGAAGTAGAAGGCGCTCTGGTGGGATCTTCGCGGACAG